AGGATTGAGCCGAATAAAGAAGGAAGATCCTATCTATTTGCATATATCTTGCATATATCAGTACATACCTTACCTATTTATATATATACAAGATCTAAATACAAGATAAGATCTAAGACTAAACAACTCAATGCTTCTATTGTTGGATCCATAATTAATCCTATGGATCCTTAGGATTGGTGGATCATTTTATATTCCGTAGTTTCGGACCATAGATCAAGCCAAGGGTCACAACTCCTTCTACCCATCCTGTATATTGTCCCTTTCATTCCGTGTTGCAATAGGCACTTAATATTCTATTATACGAGATTCTACGAAAATGAATTCTTCATAGGAGGGAGCAAATATTTATCTTTTCGATGAGAATTTGTACATGACATGGGAGAAACCCCTCTTTAATTGAAGAAAAGGTTCCATCATATATAGTGAATTGATACCCCGGATTCCCAGAATCATTTCTTTCAATGCTCACTCGTTATTAGTTAATGATCCTAGTAATTGGATCTATATGCTTATTCCGATAGGAAATGAAATAGTAAAATGATTATTCATCGAATGACTATTCATCTATTGTATTTTCAAATAGGGGGCAGGAAGGTTCTATGGAAAAATGGTGGTTCAATTCGATATTGTCTAACGAGGAGTTAGAACACAGGTGTGGGCTAAGTAAATCAATGGACAGTCTTGGCTGTCCTATTGGAAATACCAGTGGAAGTGAAGACCCCATTCTAAATGATACGGATAAAAACATTCCTAGTTGGAGCGATAGTGGCAGTTATAGTTGCAGTAATGTTGATCATTTTTTAGGTGTCAGGGACATTTGGAGTTTCATCTCTGATGAAACTTTTTTAGTTAGGGATAGTAATGGTAACAGTTATTCCGTATATTTTGATATTGAAAATCAGATTTTTGAGATTGACAATGATAGTTCTTTTCTGAGTGAACTAGAAAGTTCTTTTTCTAGTTATCTGAATAATGGGTCTAAGAGTGACAATCGCTACTATGATTGTGACATGTATGATACTAAATATAGTTGGAATAATCACATTAATAGTTGCATTGATAGTTATCTTCGTTCTGAAATCCGTATTGATAGTTACATTTATAGTTATATTTGTAGTGGTGAAAGTATAAGTGGTAGTGATAGTGGGAATTCTAATATAAGAACTGGCGGTAATGACAGTGATATAGGAGAAGGATCGAATGATTTCGATATAAATCAAAAATACAGACATTTATGGGTTCAATGCGAAAATTGTTATGGATTAAATTATAAGAAATTTTTTAAGTCAAAAATGAATATTTGTGAACAATGTGGATATCATTTGAAAATGAGTAGTTCAGATAGAATCGAACTTTCGATTGATCCGGACACTTGGGATCCTATGGATGAAGACATGGTCTCTATCGACCCCATTGAATTTCACTCGGAAGAGGAGCCTTATAGAGATCGTATCGATTCGTATCAAAGAAAGACAGGTTTAACTGAGGCTGTTCAAACAGGCATAGGTCAACTAAACGGTATTCCCATAGCAATGGGGGTTATGGATTTTGAGTTCATGGGAGGTAGTATGGGATCCGTAGTAGGCGAGAAAATCACCCGTTTGATCGAGTATGCTACTAATAGATCTTTACCTGTTATTATGGTGTGTGCTTCTGGAGGAGCACGCATGCAAGAAGGAAGTTTGAGCTTGATGCAAATGGCTAAAATATCTTCCGCTTTATATGATTATCAATCAAATAAAAAGTTATTCTATGTATCAATCCTTACATCTCCTACAACCGGTGGAGTGACAGCCAGTTTTGGTATGTTGGGAGATATCATTATTGCTGAACCCAATGCCTACATTGCATTTGCGGGTAAAAGAGTAATTGAACAAACATTGAATAAGACAGTACCCGAGGGTTCACAAGCGGCTGAGTATTCATTCCATAAGGGCTTATTTGATCCAATCGTACCACGTAACCCTTTAAAAGGTGTTCTGAGTGAGTTATTTCAGCTACACGGTTTCTTTCCCTTGACTCAAAATTAAAGTAGAGCACTAGTACTAGGCTCAGTTATTTGTAGCGAACTTTAGTTCATCGCAATCAAAGTCCAAATAAGAAGAATGGGGTTTTCTTTGGTGACATAAGTTCTATAGTCAGAATCAGAAGTTTCGGATAATGACTTTTTTGATTTTTATTTTCTCCAGATTTTTTATCCTACCCCTATTGATGATTAGAAATCAGGAACCCTCTATAAAATAAAGAGGAGAAAAGAGTGAATTCTTCCTTCCGCGGAATAGAATTGGGAAAATGAAAAGAATTTCATGTTCCCTTCCTTCTTACGTATTAATATATAGAATAATGAAAATCTATAATAGAAATGTTGCATATTTCTATATCTATATCTCCCGAGAACCTCCCTTTTTTTTTACTATGAATCCCTGTTGGATCGGATTCTAACGAATCCTTAGGGAACTCGTAAGAAACTCTTTATTATAAGATAAGGACGGGAGAACAAGAATAAAAAAGCGGATTATCATACATATATTTTGTGTAGAAAGATGAATAGGTACACTTATTTAGTTCTACATTCCTTGCACTTATTATATACTTATAATAAATATACTTATCATAAGATATATTTCTAACAAGTACAAATATTAAATCGAGGCACCTATTCTATGACAGATTTCAATTTACCCTCTATTTTTGTGCCTTTAGTGGGCCTAGTATTTCCGGCAATTGCAATGGCTTCTTTATCTCTTCATGTTCAAAAAAACAAAATTGTTTAGATCCGATGGGATCAAATCTCATCAATTTATTTTAACACTTGGACTTGGATCATAATACAGATATCTTTTAGTGGAATAGGGTACGGTACGACATGTGACTCCCTCCGAGCACAAATAAAAAAGCTGTTATTGTTATGCATGCAGATCCATGATATATGGATAAATGCATGTATATTATATGTGGGTATAGCTGTTTTTGTTTTCAAATAGATCAGCGAATATCTGAAATAGAAAGTCAATGTATCTATATGTATGTAGATATACATAGTGGGATCATATGAAGGGGATGTTATTATTTTATATCTAACCAATTCGATGAATTACTCCTAATGGTTTACATCATAATAGTGCTAGTTGATGAGAGTTACTTCGGGATCAAAACAAAAAAAAGTAAAGTCAAATTCATTTGGCTTATTCTATTCTCTCAATTCCAATAGAATGCAACTGGATCGAGTATGAACTGGCAATCCGAACGTATATGGATAGAACTTATAACGGGGTCTCGAAAAACAAGTAATTTCTGCTGGGCCTGTATCCTTTTTTTAGGTTCAGTAGGATTCTTATTGGTTGGAACTTCCAGTTATCTTGGTAGGAATCTGATATCCGTATTTCCCTCTCAGGAAATCCTTTTTTTTCCCCAAGGAATCGTGATGTCTTTCTATGGGATCGCTGGTCTGTTCATTAGTTCCTATTTGTGGTGCACAATTTCGTGGAATGTAGGTAGTGGTTATGATCTTTTTGATAGAAAAGAAGGAATAGTGTGTATTTTTCGTTGGGGATTTCCTGGAATAAATCGTCGCGTCTTCCTTCGATTCCTTATGAGAGATATCCAGTCAATCAGAATGGAAGTTAAAGAGGGTCTTTATCCTCGTCGTGTCCTTTATATGGAAATCAGAGGCCAGGGAGCCATTCCCTTGACTCGTACCGATGAGAATTTTACTCCACGAGAAATTGAACAAAAAGCTGCTGAATCGGCCTATTTCTTGCGCGTACCAATTGAAGTATTTTGAAATGAACTGAAGAATGAATGCTTTCTCCGCATGAGGGAAGGAACTCAGGAATCCCCTTTTTAATATAACTGAAGTTTCTTCGGAACGTTTATTCGAGCAAAACATGTTCGATTCTATTTCCCCCGTTCCGTTGGTAATACCGTTGTGTTGTGGCCCATAGAATAAAGCAGGCGGACGAATACGGAACAACCATAATAAGAAGATATTTTTATCCACCAAAACAAAAACTCTTTTTTTTACATATGGAACTAAACTCAATTCTTTCATACTAGTAACAAATCTAATAAGTATGTATTCATCACACATATCAGAACATTTCGGAATACAGTATAGAATTCATCTTTTTAGGACCAATATTTTGAATTGATACGTTAGATACAGATGTATCGTATCTCGTAAATTATCTCTCTTTCGTCAATCGATCTTTCTTTTTTTTTTTATCCTTTCTTTTGCTCCTTGATGACCAAACGATTGGATCTCTCATAACTATTCAATTTCTCTCTTGTTTTGCCACCCATTTCGGATTTCATCATCAATATTCTTCAGAAATATCCCCTCAATTATTCCTGGGCTGTGGGTAACCAGTGAAACATTTCGAAATAATTGATTGATCCAGGGGGAGTTCTTTCGTCTCGAAATCCGAATAATATTCATTACTTCAAGTGGTTTTTCGGGCATTCATCGAAAGGAACAAATGAAGATACAATTGGTTCGAATTTGACCAATTGAGATATCTGGGAACTTGATTATTTCTTCATTCGAAACGGACCTTTATTCTATTTCTATATTCTTTCTAGATCCAAGGACTAAACAATTCAAAAAAAAAAAAGAAGGAATAGATCCGATCCATAGGTTCCATACCTTGTTATAGAACTCATGCTTCATAGAAATATCGGATCAGATAGAGTCGGCGAATGAAGCAGTTTCATTAACAATTTACAGAACAGATTAAAAGTGCCAAAAAAGAAAGCATTGACCCCCCTCCCATATCTTGCATCTATAGTCTTTTTGCCCTGGTGGATCTCTCTCTCATTTAATAAAAGTCTGGAACCTTTAGTTACTAATTGGTGGAATACAAGGCAATCCGAAACTTTTTTGAATGATATTCAAGAGAAGAACGTTCTAGAAAGATTCATAGAATTAGAACAACTATTCCTGTTGGACGAAATGATAAAGGAGTACCCGGAGACACAGATACAAAAGCTTCGTATAGGAATCCACAAAGAAACAATACAATTGGTCAAAATGCACAATGAAGATCATATCCATATAATTTTGCATTTCTCGACAAATATAATCTGTTTTGCTATTCTAAGTGGTTATTCTATTCTGGGTAATGAAGAACTTGTCATTCTTAATTCTTGGGTTCAGGAATTCCTCTATAACTTAAGCGACACAATAAAAGCTTTTTCTATTCTTTTATTAACTGATTTATGTATCGGATTCCACTCGCCCCATGGTTGGGAACTAATGATTGGTTCGGTCTACAAAGATTTTGGATTTGCTCATAACAATCAAATTATATCTGGTCTTGTTTCCACCTTTCCAGTCATTCTAGATACAATTTTGAAATATTGGATCTTCCATTATTTAAATCGTGTATCTCCTTCACTTGTAGTGGTTTATCATTCAATGAATGAATGAAGAACTCATTTGATCTGCCGATATCAATCAAATCCGAATGTTACTTCGTACATAAACAAACCATTTTTAATCTGACTCACTCTTTATACTTCTACCCGTCTAAGGGATTCCCCCTCCAGTACAATGGCAGAATCGTGGATAGGGAACTATACTAGCTACCTACCTAATTTATTGTAGAAATTTCCGGGATCAATAATTGGACCATGCAAAATAGAAATACCTTTTCTTGGGTAAAGGAACAGATGACTCGATTCATTTCCGTATCGATCATGATATATGTCATAACTCGGACATCTATTTCAAATGCATATCCCATTTTTGCGCAGCAGGGTTATGAAAATCCACGAGAAGCAACTGGGCGTATTGTATGCGCCAATTGCCATTTAGCTAATAAGCCCGTGGATATTGAGGTTCCACAAGCTGTGCTTCCTGATACTGTATTTGAAGCAGTTGTTAGAATCCCTTATGATATGCAACTGAAACAAGTTCTTGCTAATGGGAAAAAGGGGGCTTTGAATGTGGGGGCTGTTCTTATTTTACCCGAGGGATTCGAATTAGCTCCCCCCGATCGTATTTCTCCCGAGATGAAAGAAAAGATAGGCAATCTGTCTTTTCAGAGTTATCGCCCCACTAAAAGAAATATTCTTGTGGTAGGTCCTGTTCCTGGTCAGAAATATAGTGAAATCGTCTTTCCCATTCTTTCCCCGGACCCTGCTACTAAGAAAGACGTTCACTTCTTAAAGTATCCCATATATGTAGGTGGGAACAGGGGAAGAGGTCAGATTTATCCCGATGGGAACAAGAGTAACAATACAGTCTATAATGCTACAGCAGCAGGTATAGTAAGCAGAATAGTACGTAAAGAAAAAGGGGGGTATGAAATAACCATAGCTGACGCATCGGATGGACACCAAGTGGTTGATATTATACCTCCAGGACCAGAACTTCTTGTTTCAGAGGGTGAATCTATCAAGCTTGATCAACCATTAACGAGTAATCCCAATGTGGGTGGATTTGGTCAGGGAGATGCAGAAATAGTACTTCAAGATCCATTACGTGTCCAAGGTTTGTTGTTCTTCTTGGCATCTGTTATTCTGGCACAAATCTTTTTGGTTCTAAAAAAGAAACAGTTTGAGAAGGTTCAATTGTCCGAAATGAATTTCTAGATCCACGGATTCATCAAGCTGGTAAAAAGAGCCGAATTGTTGTGATCGATGCAATTATGTATGATTCAAAAAAATCATGGAAAATGTTTTGCTTGCTTTGTTTATACTGTTTTTCTGCGAGATGCCGGAAATTGCTTGTATCCCATTCCTAGCAATAGTATGTATATTGCGAAGAAGACTACTTGATCCCCCCTTCTTTTTTTCAATCAAAATGGGAGTGTTGTGACTATGCTAGGCCTCCCATTGGCAGATTGTAAATGCCATGTAATGCATCAATAGTTTTTTTGTACCTAATAGAATCGAATTCTAATAGATAATAGGCATAAGTAGGAGGAGAATACACGCGGATAAATGAAAAGAACAAATGATTCTAGGAGGGATTACTCGTCTTCCTAATCTTCCACACAAGAAAAGGGTGGAAAATTCCTTTTCTTGTGTGGAAATAATAATGATTCTTGATCCTGTTCGTCAAAGATTACTATTTATTTGATTTTCCAGTTCTATCGGAACTCGTTTGTTTCGATTCATAAGAAGTAGTGGACAAACAAAAAAAGGGGTGGGAGTAACTTACTGAGCAAATAAAACTTCTTCAATGAACTTATAAAAAAAAGTAAAAAAAGAAAATTTTAACTGTGATGAGATAATCAATAAGGATTGGGATATGCGCAAAAATCCAAGATTTCATCTTTTCGCCCGGAGCATTAAGAGTCTTTTTTTTGCTTGAAATTTTCTTTTTTCTTTTTCTAGAGTCAGATTAGTATCGAAATGATTTGCAGGATGTCTCATCTATAGAAATCCATATTGTGTCATCCAGAAAATCAATTGATTCCTTCTTTCTTCTTGCTTCGGGGGAGTCCCTCCATACTATGGAGGAACAGATACTATGAATCAATCAATGGATTC